TTATAGTGTGTGCTTCGGGGGGTGCGCGCATGCAAGAAGGAAGTTTGAGCTTGATGCAAATGGCTAAAATATCGTCTGCTTTATATGAGTATCAATTAAATAAAAGGTTATTTTATGTATCAATCCTTACATCTCCTACAACTGGTGGAGTAACAGCCAGTTTTGGTATGTTAGGGGATATTATCATTGTCGAACCCAATGCTTACGTTGCATTTGCGGGTAAAAGAGTCATTGAACAAACATTGAATCAAACAGTACCTGAAGGTTCACAAGAGGCTGAATATTTATTCGAGAAGGGTTTATTTGACTTAATTCTACCACGTCATCGTTTAAAAAGCGTTCTGGGTGAGTTATTTGAGCTCCACGCCCTTTTTCCTTTGAATCAAAATTCAAATCAAGTAGAGCGTTAAGTTCAATTATTTTAATTTGATTTGTAGCAAAGAACAAAGAAAGAAGGAGTGATTTTCTCGAAATCAAAGGAAAAAAGAGAGTTTCTTTGGGAACAGAAGATCTAATTGCAGAAAGCAACAAAAGTTGCGGATAACTCTTTTTTTTACCTATCCTATATTCTAATCCTGATTACGAATCAATAAACCTGAAGAGTGAATTCTTCCTTTCGTGAAATTAGAGAAACAAAATTTCTTCTTCTAGGGGTCGAAATTTGATAATTCCAATATTGATAATAGAGTTTTCTAGCTTTCTCTATCGCCCGAAAAACCATTTTAGCTAATCCTGCGATAATCGGTAAGAAACTCTTTATATATCTATTTGAATTATTCAATTAGAAGACAAGAACAAAATACAAATAAATGAAGAGAAATAATAAGGTTGATTATCATATAGACTCATGTAAAAAGATGAAAAAGCCCATTTATTTAGTTCTACATTCTTTGCACTTATTCTACCTATTTCGTTTCGATTCCAAATTCTAGAATTCTATTACTATATAATCTAAATAAGAAAATTCTCTACGAACTCATAAGAATTCAAATTCTTCATTCTAATTATTACTTAATTACAAGATATCTTTAATTTGATATTTCTATTTATTTTATAGAATAGATTTATATTATAGAATAGATTTCTAGAAAGAATAACAGATACAAATAGTAAATCGGGGTACCCTTCTATGATGAACCTTCCCTCTATTTTTGTACCATTAGTAGGCCTAGTATTTCCGGCAATTGCAATGGCTTCTTTATTTCTTCATGTTCAAAACAATAAGATTGTTTAGATTCAACGGGATCCAATCCCATCCATTTTTTTTTTTTCAAAACTTGGACTTATATTGTATCATAACACGGATATCTAGTTAGTGAAATAGAGTCTAACGTGTGATTTCCGCCGAACATAAAGGAAAAGGTTCTTAAGGTTTGTGGAAACGTGATATATGGATATTTGAATTCTAGCAATTTGAAAATAGATCAGGATCGCCGGATGAATTAAAATTTAAAATGAAGTCGGCGGATCTATATGTAATATGTATATCGATACGGATAGTAGAATCGTATTGTATTAGGGGGTTCTTATTTTAGATCTAACCAAGTTGATGAATTACTCCTAAAGGTTCCCATCAAACTAGTGCTAGTTGATGAGAATGACTTCGGAAACAGCAAAGTTCAATTTTTCTGGGGTATTATCTAAATTCCAATAAAATATAATCGGATCAAGTATGAGTTGGCGATCAGAACATATATGGATAGAACTTCTACCAGGGTCTCGAAAAATAAGTAATTTCTGCTGGGCTTTTATCCTTTTTTTAGGTTCATTAGGATTCTTATTAGTTGGAATTTCCAGTTATCTTGGTAGAAATTTGATATCGTTTTTTCCATCTCAGCAAATCATTTTTTTCCCACAAGGGATAGTCATGTCGTTCTACGGAATTGCGGGTCTCTTTATTAGCTCCTATTTATGGTGTACTATTTCTTGGAATGTAGGTAGTGGTTATGATCTATTCGATAGAAGGGAAGGAATAGTGTGTATTTTTCGGTGGGGATTTCCTGGAAGAAATCGTCGCATATTCCTCCGATTCCTTATAAAGGATATTCGGTCTGTTAGAATAGAAGTAAAAGAGGGGATTTATGCTCGTCGTGTCCTTTATATGGACATCCGAGGCCAGAGGGCCATTCCTTTGACTCGTACTGATGAGAATTTGACTCCAGGAGAGATTGAAAAAAAAGCTGCTGAATTGGCCTATTTCTTGCGCGTACCAATTGAAGTATTTTGAAAATAAGGAACTAAAAAATAAAAAACGCAAGACTACTTTGGTTCTAACTGAACTTGATGTTTCATCAGAACAGTCATTTAACCAAAGCAAACGTATATGAAACAAACATAAAACGAAACTCCTTTTGTGGTCTTTTATGCGTACGCAAATTCACACAACTCAATAACTTCAATACCAAATCGAAATAATAGATTCATCTCCGATAGCAAACCCTTTCGTTTTCTTTTTTTAAGTTCAATATTTCTTGGAATTGATACTTTAGATTAGATCTAGCATATCTTGTCAATCATTTCTTTTTTGGCAGTTTATTTTTCTCCCTTCTTTTGTATTCTTTAAGGATCAACAATTGGATTTCTTACTAAGAATAAGAATGATAACGAGCCAATTTCTGTTTTACCAGTCATTTTTTATCATCACAATATCTTTTCCTCTCAAGTATTCTATTCCTGACTATGGGTCATCAGTGAAATTTTTTCGAAAGATTGGATATTTTGATAGAATTTGATAGAAAAGGAGTTCGTTCGTCTCAAAAAAAGATTCTTAGCCTATTTCTTTCTGTATTCTTTCTAGATTCAAAGACTCACCAAGAAAATAGATTCATACCCTCGATCAAACTCATGAAAAAATGGCAAAAAAGAAAGCATTCACTCCTCTTTTCTATCTTTCATTTCTAGTCTTTTTGCCCTGGTGGATTTCTTTCTCATTTAAGAAATGTTTGGAATTTTGGATTACTAATTGGTGGAATACTGGGCAATCCGAAATTTTCTTGAATATCTTTCAAGAAAAGAGTATTCTAGAAAAATTCATAGAATTAGAAGAATTCGTCTTCTTGGACGAAATGATCAAAGAATACTCGGAGACACATCCACAAGAGTTTCGTATAGGAATCCATAAAGAAACAATCCAATTCATCAAGATACAAAATGAGGGTCATATCCATACGATTTTGCACTTCTCGACAAATCTCATCTGTTTTGTTATTCTAAGCGGTTATTCTATTTGGGGTAATGAAAACCTTGTTATTCTTAACTCTTGGTCTCGGGAATTCCTATATAACCTAAGCGACACAGTCAAAGTCTTTTCCATTCTTTTATTAACTGATTTATGTATCGGATTCCATTCACCACATGGTTGGGAATTAATGATTGGCTCTATCTATCAAGATTTTGGATTTGGTTATAATGATCAAATTCTATCTGGTCTTGTTTCCACCTTTCCAGTCATTCTCGATACAATTTTGAAATATTGGATTTTCCGTTATTTAAATCGTGTATCTCCGTCACTTGTAGTTATTTATCATTCAATGAATGACTGATAAAGGATCTATTGCACTGATATGAATCTAATCCAATTTGAATGTTTATTACTTATTACTTTGTAGTTGTAGATAAACAAAGCATTGAAAATCTTACTTATTATATATATATAGCTTCATCCTATATTTTTTTATTCCAGTAAATAGCAGAATCGTGGATAGGGAACTATACTAGCGACCTACCCCATTTATTTTATTGTATAAATTTTGGAATCAATGATTGGACCATGCAAACTAGAAATACTTTTTCTTGCATAAAGAAACAGATTACTCGATCTATTTCCGTATCGCTCATGATATATATCATAACTCGGACATCCATTGCAAGTGCATATCCCATTTTTGCGCAGCAGGGTTTTGAAAATCCACGAGAAGCAACTGGCCGTATTGTATGTGCCAATTGCCATTTAGCTAATAAGCCCGTGGATATTGAGGTACCACAAGCGGTACTTCCCGATACTGTATTTGAAGCAGTTGTTCGAATCCCTTATGATATGCAACTGAAACAAGTTCTTTCTAATGGTAAAAAAGGGGGTTTGAATGTGGGGGCTGTTCTGATTTTACCGGAGGGTTTTGAATTAGCCCCTCCCGATCGTCTTTCTACCGAGATGAAAGAAAAGATAGGCAATTTGTCTTTTCAGAGCTATGGCCCCAATAAAAAAAATATTCTTGTGGTGGGCCCTGTCCCCGGTAAGAAATATAGTGAAATCACCTTTCCTATTCTTTCCCCGGACCCCGCTACTAAGAGGGATGCTCGCTTCTTAAAATATCCTATATACGTAGGCGGGAACAGGGGGAGAGGTCAGATTTATCCCGACGGGAGCAAGAGTAACAATACAGTTTATAATGCTACCGCAGCAGGTATAGTAAGCAAAATCATACGAAAAGAAAAAGGGGGGTATGAGATAACCATAACAGATGCATCGGATAGTCGTCAAGTGGTTGATATTATCCCTCCAGGACCAGAACTTCTTGTTTCAGAGGGTGAATCTATCAAATTTGATCAACCTTTAACGAGTAATCCTAATGTGGGCGGATTTGGTCAGGGAGACGCAGAAATAGTACTTCAAGATCCATTACGTGTCCAAGGACTTTTGTTCTTTTTGGCGTCTGTTATTTTGGCACAAATCTTTTTGGTTCTGAAAAAGAAACAGTTCGAGAAAGTTCAATTGGCCGAAATGAATTTCTAGACTCGCAGATTTAGCGACATCAAGTTCGTAAAAATGACCAAATTCTTGTTAGCGATTAGGCATGATCAAAAAACTGAAATGATGAAAAACCTTTGGCTTATTTAGACTCTTCTTCCAAATTTATATACTCTTTTTTTCTTACCAGTCTCAATTTTAGCAAATTTTGTCTAAATACTAGATATGAGTAAGCATAAGAGGGGAACAGATAAATGCGGGGAACAAATAATTTTAGGAGAGATTCCTCGTCTTCCTTGTCTTAGTCTTCGAC